TCGTAAAATTAACTTCAACTATTTGTATCAAAATACTTCGGAGTTGAAGAAAAGTATCCAAATGACATGTCTTATTTTACAATAACCCATGTTTGTAGCAATGAAATACCACAACCTACCCGATATGATATATGAGAATTAGAATTATCTTTCTCTATGATATGCCTTCCCTATAAAGGACCCGAAATACCTTGCTTACGTATCATTGGAAAGTGCATTAACATAAATACGGCAGTAAGCAGAGGCAGTACAAAAGTATGTAAACTATAAAAACGAGTCAAAGTGGATTGGCCCACACTAGCACTTCCACGCAATAACTCCACTAAAGGCGATCCTATTACCGGAATCGCTTCAGGTACACCTGTCACAATTTTGACTGCCCAATAACCAATTTGATCCCAAGGCAAAGAATAACCAGTTACACCAAACGATGCAGTCAATACAGCCAAAACCACACCTGTGACCCAAGTTAATTCGCGGGGTTTTTTAAATCCACCTGTGAGATACACACGAAATACGTGCAGGATCATCATTAGAACCATCATACTTGCTGACCATCGATGAACTGATCGGATTAACCAACCAAAGTTGGCCTCGGTCATTATGTATTGAACCGAGGAAAAAGCCTCTGTAACGGTTGGGCGGTAGTAAAAAGTCATAGCAAAACCTGTAGCGACTTGTACTAGAAAACAAGTAAGTGTAATTCCCCCTAAACAATAAAATATGTTGACATGAGGAGGAACATATTTACTAGTTATATCATCCGCAATTGCCTGAATCTCAAGACGTTCCTCAAACCAATCATATACTTTATTGAGATAGGTAACTAACCCGAGTCCCCCTCCGAGAACCGTATATGAAAATTTCATCTCGTACGGCTCAAGCAGAAACACACAAATTTTCAACGGATATTAGAAAAAAGGGTTCAAAACTTCATCAGCCACTGGATTGGGTCGATTTGCCTTGAAGATATGAAATAAGAAAAATCCAGAATTTATTCTTTGTGATGATAATGCCAAAAAATCTCAAGTTGGCTCATCTGTCTTTCTTTCTTTGCCTTATGTTGGTCATTAGAGGCCTCTTGACTTTTCTCTTCCCTATTTTGGATTTCTTTTTTTTTTGTGCGTAATGCGGATTTATTCTTGTTTTGTTTTACTAGTAAATAAATAAAGCAAAAATTCTAGTAGTTTTCTGATAGAAATTATCTTGTTGCGATCCTATGAATCAGTTCAATTAAAACCTTAGATTCATACTAGAGCCACGATGATTGAGTCTCAAGCTAAACAAAAGGCAAGGGTTCTTCGAATAAGAACCGCTTGATGATCATTTATTGAATCGTTGTAATAACTCGACAAAATCGAGAGAAAAAAAGTTCTCTTTTGGGCAAACAAATTTGGAAGGAAGAAATTTTCCTTTTTTATTAAAAACTACTTGAATTTTTTTCAGTCTGGTTGCGAGGTCTGAATAGTGAGTATGAATCATAGTTCCATTTTTTTTTTCTTGATCCACTCTATCTATTTCGTGTTCCAGATACTAGAATAAATAATATCCGACGAATTAGAATCATCTTGATAGAGATAACAGGCCCTTTCTATGTATTATCAATAGGATCAATTCTAACAAGTCACACACTCATATTCCAGAGATACCGAAACAAAAAAATTCCACGGTCGAACTACCTGAATGTCTAGAAATGTAGAGCTTAAAGTAGAAAGGCTTTTTTGGATGGAAAAACTATGACTTCGTAGTTTTAGTTAGTAGAAACCTAATTCATTAAAATTCCGTCCAGTAAAACAGAAGAATTATAAATTTCTAAAATGATAGATAGGAATATCGCGAATAAAGCCATTGCGACCCCCATAAAAGGAGTAGTCCCCCAACCCGGAGCTACTTTCCCATATTCCGAATTCAAGGGTTTCAATAAACTACCTGCGCGAGTTCGTCTTGGCCCAGGTCTAGAACTATCTTCAACGGTTTGTGTAGCCATAAATTCTATTTAATCATTGGTGTTGACTTTGTATACTATTCCGTTGTAGTTGTAAATACACGACCTTTTCGTAGATCCATTGTAATCTTGAAATTCTATAAAAATGGAAACAGCAACTTTAGTCGCCATCTTCATATCTGGTTTACTTGTAAGCTTTACTGGGTATGCCTTATATACCGCGTTTGGGCAACCCTCTCAACAATTAAGAGATCCATTCGAAGAACACGGGGACTAATTGAAGTAAGAAGTCTCCCAGATGGGGAGACTTCTTACTTCAATGAAATTATTTCATTTTTTTAGTCGGAACCTTAGGTGGTTCTCGGAAGAAGATAGCGAAAAAAATTATCCCTAAAGTCGAAACTAAAAGGAACGTATAAACCAATGCTTCCATAGATTCGATCGTGGTTTATTTACAATTATAACTTCCACACCTATTCATTTGTCATTTGGGATCATTTCCCATATAAAGAAAGAAAAAGAGTCAAAGAAAGGATGGGAGATGTTTCCCATGTCAAATCAAAAAAGAGAGATGAAAGATACCATAGCAATGTGGTATCAGACTGCCTGTCTCCTTGTAGTTGGATCTCCAACTTTTTGGAATGTTCCAAATTCCACTTGAGCATCCAAGTCTGGATCAATACCAGCAAAAACATCTCGGAACAAGGTTCTAGCGCCATGCCAAATGTGTCCGAAAAAGAAGAGCAAAGCAAAGGTAGCATGACCAAAAGTGAACCAACCCCTTGGACTGCTGCGAAAAACACCATCCGATTTCAAAGTAGCCCGATCTAATTCAAAAATTTCCCCTAATTGGGAACGCCTCGCATATTTTTTTACAGTAGCAGGATCAGAATAACTTACTCCATTAAGTTCGCCACCATAGAACTCCACCGTTACGCCTACTTGTTCAACACTATATTTGGATTCTGCTCTTCTAAAAGGAACGTCCGCTCTCACAATTCCCTCTTCATCTACCAAAACAACCGGAAATGTTTCAAAAAAAGTAGGCATACGGCGTACAAAAAGCTCGCGCCCTTCTTTATCTCTAAAGACGGGATGTCCTAACCATCCAACAGCTATTCCATCCCCATTGTCCATTGAGCCTGCTCTGAATAACCCCCCCTTTGCCGGATTATTACCAATATAATCATAAAAGGCTAATTTTTCGGGAATTTTAGACCAAGCTTCTGATAAACCCAGATTTTCGGCTAACCCATCGCTAACTCTTCGATATATTTCTTGCTGAAAGTATCCCTGATCCCACTGATAACGAGTAGGCCCAAATAATTCGATTGGGGTAGTTGCTGACCCATACCACATAGTTCCGGCAACTACGAAAGCTGCAAAAAAAACAGCAGCGATACTACTGGAAAGTACAGTTTCAATATTGCCCATACGTAATCCTTTGTATAGACGTTGAGGCGGACGGACACTAAGATGGAATAGGCCCGCTAATATGCCCAATGTACCCGCAGCAATATGATGAGAAGCTATTCCCCCCGGAACAAAAGGATCAAAACCTTCTACACCCCACGCTGGATTTACAGCTTGTACTTTTCCAGTTAGTCCATAAGGATCGGACACCCATATCCCAGGACCATACAAACCCGTTACATGAAATGCGCCAAAGCCAAAGCAAGCCACCCCTGCAAGAAATAAATGAATTCCAAAGATCTTGGGCAAATCCAAAGAGGGTTTTCCCGTACGCTCATCACAGAATATTTCTAGGTCCCAATATACCCAATGCCAGATAGCTGCCAAGAAACACAAGCCAGAAAACACAATATGCGCACCTGCCACACCTTCATAACTCCAAATACCCGGATTCGTTACAGTTCCTCCTGAAATACTCCAACCACCCCACGAATTGGTTATTCCTAAACGAGTCATGAAGGGAATGACGAACATACCTTGTCTCCACATTGGATCCAGAACAGGATCAGAGGGATCAAAAACCGCTAATTCGTATAAAGCCATCGAGCCGGCCCAACCAGAAACTAGAGCTGTGTGCATTATATGCACCGAAAGCAATCGACCCGGATCATTCAATACAACAGTATGAACACGATACCAAGGCAAACCCATGGAAATACCCCTTTAGCAAAGAAAAATAGACACGATGTCACTTTATTTTATCGCATTGGAAAAGACTATCCATATCCTATGTACCTAACCCCTCTAGGGGATTCTGTGTCAGAAAGCGTGAATATTTATTTCATTCCATTAAAAATAAGAAGCCAATTCTGTTCGTAAGAAGAAAGAGAAGCAGATCTATTCTATACTGGATAAGTGCCAATATGCAATGGGTAGCTTGGCGTATTTGAAAAAAAAAAAAAACGAAGAATAGATTCCTATCCCTCTTTGTTTATCATTCCAATCACCGATTCCTTTTTCTTTATTCAATCTGTCTTACCTTCCTTATAGATATAACCTTTCAATCTATGTATTATTTCAATCTACGTATTAATAGAACCTATAGTATTCATATAGAATAAGAAAAAAAAAAGAAGACAATAAACTGCGGATTCTTTCTTTCTCTTCCATTCTTACGTTTCCATATTAAAGTGTAGTTTTCTTACTTAAATTTAATAATATTAATCTAATATGCCCATTGGTGTTCCAAAAGTACCTTACCGGATTCCCGGAGATGAAGAAGCGACTTGGGTTGACTTATACAATGTTATGTATCGAGAAAGGACACTTTTTTTAGGTCAAGAGATTCGTTGCGAGATCACGAATCATATTACAGGTCTCATGGTATATCTCAGTATAGAAGATGGAATTAGCGATATTTTTTTATTTATAAACTCCCCAGGCGGGTGGCTAATCTCAGGAATGGCGATTTTTGATACGATGCAAACGGTGACACCAGATATATATACAATATGCCTCGGAATAGCTGCGTCCATGGCATCCTTCATTCTGCTTGGAGGAGAACCCACCAAGCGTATAGCATTCCCTCACGCGAGGATTATGCTTCACCAACCTGCTAGTGCTTATTATCGGGCAAGGACACCAGAATTTTTACTAGAAGTGGAAGAGTTACACAAAGTTCGCGAAATGATCACAAGGGTTTATGCACTAAGAACAGGCAAGCCTTTTTGGGTTGTATCCGAAGACATGGAAAGGGATGTTTTTATGTCAGCAGACGAAGCCAAAGCTTATGGACTTGTCGATATTGTAGGGGATGAAATGATTGACGAGCACTGCGATACTGATCCAGTGTGGTTTCCAGAAATGTTTAAGGATTGGTAGTTGCCAGATTTCTTGTAAATTTATTTCAAACCTAAATTCAGGTTTTCTGCGATTTAATAGAAAATAGAAATACTTCATGATGATCAATCATCAGGTTAAGATCGATCTAAACCAATCCTTTTTTTCTATATACATACGACATGCCAACGGTTAAACAACTTATTAGAAACGCAAGACAGCCAATACGAAATGCTAGAAAATCGGCCGCGCTTAAGGGATGTCCTCAGCGTCGAGGAACATGTGCTAGGGTGTATGTGCGACTCGTTCAGATCATGAGTTCAAACAAATAAGACAATTTTTGAAGTATCCATGATCGGTACCAATGAATAGGATAGAGAAGCTCTATCCTAGATTTCTATGGTAATATGGAATTTCTGGTTTCCTTTGGTGCAAATCCAATCATCTAAATTGGAAATAAGAAGCAATTCCCCCATTGGTAGAAAATGGTTATCCATTAAGCGGAGGAAGTAGTAATAAAAAGAAAAAGGCTTATGCTCCTTTATCTTAAAAGAACGGACTAACAGGGTCAGCTACTTAGCCAACTTTCATAATTAAATGCCGTCACTGTATGGATAACTCTTATTGTGAAAAGAGCTATTTACTCTATAATGGATAGGTAGAGCCAAAGAATGTGAACTATACAAGTTCACAATACCTTTTGATTTGATGAAATGAAAGAAAGGGCTCCGGTGTATAGAGAGGGCCTCACCGTTTAAAAGGGGAACCATAGAAACGATGGAACCCACTATTTTTTTTTTTAGTATCGTTAGAATTTGTTATTTCTATGCGAAATAACTGAAGGGAATAGAATAAAAAATCGTGGTTGGGAAGGTTACAGTAGCAAAAGCCATTGGAATTAATATTTTATATATTGGAATAATTCGTTTTGTTATTAATGGGAAAAAGGATGGCTAAAAGAAGAGAAATCATTAGTTATTCATTAAGGTTAATTTGATTCAATGACCAGAGTTCCGCGAGGATATATAGCTCGGAGACGACGAACAAAAATGCGTTCATTTGCCTCAAACTTTAGAGGGGCTCATTTAAGACTTAATCGAATGATTACTCAACAAGTAAGAAGAGCTTTTGTTTCCTCTCATCGAGATAGAGGCAGGCAAAAGAGGGATTTTCGTCGTTTGTGGATCACTCGGATAAACGCAGCAACGCGGATATATAAAGTATTCAATAGTTATAGTAAATTAATACACAATCTGTACAAGAAGGAATTGATTCTTAATCGTAAAATGCTTGCACAAGTAGCTGTATCAAATCCAAATAATCTTTACACGATTTCCAATAAAATAAAGATCATCAATTAAATGGATAAAAAAGTAATATACAGGAATAATTAAAACTGAATTCCCGGAGTTCCCTCTCCGGGAAGATACAATAAATTAAGATTAAGTGGTAGGAATCAACGAGCATGTTGCAATAAATAAAAAAACTATTTCTTCTTCCCCATTTTTCTTTCTTATAACAAACACAAGAATCAAAACTGGATTACTTTCTTTATATATAGGTCTGGCCCTTTCGAATAAAACATCAACAATCGGAACTTAAGTTCCGATTGTTGTTTCTTAAATTCTGGTTGGAGTTTCTTAAGTTTCGATTGGAATTGAACTTTTGCGTTAATTGAGGAATATGTCTATTTTTTCTGGGTCTAGGACCAGTAATTATTGAAATTGACTGGGCTTGAAATTGCTTCTCATTCTCATAGTTACGAAATGGTAAGAAAGATAAAATACGAGCCTGTTTTATAGCAAGAGTAATTAATCGTTGTTGTTTCAAGGTTAATCTATTTATTCGTCTCGATAATATTTTTCCTTGTTCACTAATAAATCGATTAATTAAACTCATGTTTCTATAATCAATTCGATCCCCCGGGCCAATTCGAGGACGCCTACGAAAAGGTTGTTTGGATTTACGAAAAGGTTGTTTGGATTTACGAAAAGTTTGCTTGGATTTACGAAAAGTTTGCTTGGATTTACGAAAGGGTTGCTTAGATTTATGAAAAGGTTGTTTAGATGTATACATGATTTATTCTTTATTTACAAATTTGAAAAAAATGGATTTCTTTTTTTTATTAATTTTGGATCCAGAAGAAGTAGTCTTTCTTTGGTCCATATATTATTTGATTCATATATAGTATATGAATACCTATGAAATAATATCTACCTGAAATCAAATGAGTTGATTTGTATTTTGTATTCTATCTATGTTCTATATATTAAATCTGTTCTTTGGAAAGATCGAACACACGATGCTCCTATTTTTTTATTTCGCCATGAGTCGTATGCTTGCGACAATAACGACAAAATTTTTTTAATTCTAATTGTCCGGGTGTATTGTGGCGATTCTTTTGAGTACTATATCTAGAAATCCCCGTCGATTCCTTATTGGCACCTTTTCGAACACAACTGATACATTCCAAAATAACTCTGATTCTAACATCTTTCCCCTTGGCCATGAACCTCCTTTCTTTTTTGGATTGACTTAACTTAATTCTTCTACTTAATTCTTTTATTCTTCTATTTTGAATCCGAAGAAGAAGAATAAAATCCATTAGAATAAAAAATTTTGGAAATTCTTAAATTAAGTAATAAAAAATAGAGAAATAATTAAAGAATACAATCCTTGTCGAATTAGCAAGGATTTTGCTTCGAAATCCTTTCATTTAAGTAGCCAGCCCAGCCTCTTTCTATGCTCTGATTTCTGAGGCCTGACTTAGCTTGGATACCGCTTTTAATTGAATTTCTGTTTTCAAAAATAGGATTTACCAAATTTTTCATGACTCTGAGGTTCAACCCAATCCATCTTTTCTTTCTTTTTCCTTCCTATACTAAAAAAAAAAGGATTGAAAAAGGGAAAATTTGCGTCATGTCACGAAGAATTCCTCGCATAGCAATAACTAGAATGAAAAAAAAGGGAATGACAAAGCATCTGGGAATAAACGATTAATTTCTATCAATAAACCTGCTAAAGCCCCAAACCATAGAGTACTTAGCACGGGTGCTACAGAGAGATATGTTTTTATATCCCGCATTGAAAATCCTCCTTCCTTATTGGAATACATATATGATCAGATACTTTTGCCCAAGATCTTTTGTATTTCTTTTGTTTAGGCGAAATTCCTAACTAAAAAAACAAAATCAATATTCTATATATAGAATGAACCGTATAGACGAGATTTTCCTATCCCTAAAAAAGAAAAAGATAACCCCTTCTTCCTATACATTACCAAGGAATAGTAATCTTTCTTTTATAGGTGAAATTAGATTGGATTTTAGATGTATACCATTCCTTGACTTGATTATATGAGACCAAAAAGAAGAAATGACAAGAAGGTTCTATATAGATAGAGAAAGAGAAGAAAATTACGATGTGGAAAACAAGACAGGAATTGTGTACAATGCCATTGTACAACAATTTTGAAAAGGGATGTAGCGCAGCTTGGTAGCGCGTTTGTTTTGGGTACAAAATGTCACAGGTTCAAATCCTGTCATCCCTACCTATTACTTCTTTCTTCTTTATGGGCAGTAGCGAGGAGATCGATTAAAGTAAAGTGGGTATAACTTGAATTTGTGGATACTATACGTACGTGAGACACGTTAGGAGTAGAAAAGGGTTTTCTTTTTGAATGAAAGCGCTCTTAGTTCAGTTCGGTAGAACGCGGGTCTCCAAAACCCGATGTCGTAGGTTCAAATCCTACAGAGCGTGATTCCTTCTATCTTATGTCGAAGCAGAGTAAAATAACTTAACAAAACAAAGTCGAATTGCAACTCCAATTTGACCTCCTCTCTGGTCTGGAGGAGGTCAATCAAAAAGGAAATATTACTCAATCAAAGATCCAACTGATCTCCACGCCTGTATTGCAAATACGCAGTCACGAATAATCCCGCTAAAGTAATAGGAATTAGGCCTAAGACGATTCCAAATAGAAAAACTTCAATCATTTCGATTTGTTCGAGGGGATAAAAAAAAAGAGGTACGATCTATCCCTAAATAGTAGTCTAAATTATCCACGAATCTCAATGACCAAGAAAAGAATTGGTAATTAGTGTGGAAAAGAGTCGTAGAATACCAGGAATCCAAAAGAAAGATTTTTCTTTTCTGACTTATTCATTCAATTCATTTCAAATAAGACGTATCTTGTTCAAACCAATAAATAGAGCTGGGGTTATAGTTAAAGCAGCCAGTAGAAAACCGAAATAACTAGTTATAGTAAGCATGAAAGGGTTAAATTCCATTTATTTTTTTACTACATATGTTGGTAAAGCACTTACCTAAGTTATGGAAAATTCATAATTTATCAGTTATTTTAGATAATACTAAAAAACAAGATCGAGTGAGATACAGAAGTATAAAAGAAAATCGATTCATCAGATGCGACATGAGTCCCTAATTCCGAATCAAGAGATTTGTTGTGGAATCTGTCAGTTGAGTAAAGTAATAATATTAAGAACTAGATCATCTAACCCCATTGAAAAATGAAATTTGATTTTCGGGAGAATTTTGGAATAAAAGATAAATAAAGAATTGAAACGGTCGAATATTTCCCTATTCCTTCTTATTTTAACTGATTGTATTCCATATGGAATAAGAGGAGAAGAAAAGCATTCCACGACCCCCCGAGGGGCCCCTTAAAAAAAGGAAAGCTCTTCCTTGAATTTACTTTATTTTTATTCCTTTTTCGAACCCCAAACCAAAGTTGATTCGAAGACGAGTCACTTCAATTATCCTTTTAAGTTCTATCTTCTGTCT